AAAATAATATTTCCATTTATTAATCCGAATAGGCGTATTATTTGAAGAAAGAATTGATTTTCCTTGATATCTAACATAATGCATAAAAGGATCTTTATGCATAAAAGGATCTTTGCATACCGCCAAGATGTCCCGAAATTCATTATGAATAAATACTTTGACAAGATTTTTTATTTTTATAAAAAAATATATTCGTTGAAAAAAGAATCCAGAAAATGTTGAACGTAAATGAAAAGATTGATTACGAAGAAAAAAAAAGATGGATTCGTATTCACATATATGAAAATTATATAGGAACAAGAAAAATCTTGGATTGGTTTTTTCAAAAAACCAATTCTTTGGAAGAATAAACCTATTCCAATTACAATACTCATAGAGAAAGAAACGTAAGAAATGCAAAGAAGAGGCATCCTTCAACCAGTAACGTAGGGTTTGCACCAAGATCTCTAGATGGATGTGATAGGGTATTAGTACATTTGACACAGAATCTAAATGGGACAATTTGTCCTCGAAAAAAGAAAATATTGAATGAATTGATCGTAAATTACGAAATTGATCTACCCCTTTCCTTTCTAAGGAAAAGAATAATCGAAAAGAAAATGGAATTTCCACAGTGACTGCAAAAGCCTCGGATAGAATTTGCGAATACAAATTCTTGTTGAAAGCAAAAAACCTATTTTGTCTAGAATCAGTATCCACCAAAATAATCAAAGGATTTTGTTGATACATTCGAATAATTAAACGTTTAACAATTATTGAACTAATTCTTTTCTCATAACCCACATTTTCTAACCAAATAGATCTAATTGATCTCTTTAAAACATGATGAGCAAGTGTATAAATAGACTCCTGAAAAAGGAGTGGGTATAGGAAGTTGTGTTGCCAAGATCTCCTTAGGTCTAAATATCCTTGAAATTGATCCATTGGAAATTGGATTGGAATCAAAAGAAACAGAAAGTAGTCCATTTATTGATTATGAAACGATATATATAGTGCGATGCAGTCAAAACAAAGCGTTATAGTAAGAAAATACTAGATAGCTCGGAGACAGGTAGACTCATCAACAGACTCTCTATCCTCTCTTTCAATCTAAATAGATTATATTTGTTTCTAGGATAACAAAACAAGATGGGTTAGAAATCCTTTATTTTTCAAACCAACCGCTCTTTTGATTTTTGAAAATCAATATATTTATCAATATGCTGCTTCTTCTACACATTTATGTACAACCCAGAATAGGACATAACTAATAATTAGGACTTATTTGATTAATAAAAACGAAAATAGATAAGATACTATAATCATGCACTCAAGTAGAATTCTTCCCCCGTACTGGGCACTAATATATTTTTAACGTCTAATTAGATCGAGTAATCATTCAAATTTAGAACAAAAGCTCGTTGCTCTTTTTCCTTATAAAAACTGAAATTGAAGTCGGAAAACTCTATCCATTTATTCATTCGACCCCATTCTGATTCTGAATTCATTTCATTTTTTCGCACTCCAAAGTTTTAGAACCGATCCAGTTAAAGTAAAACGGAAACATTCTCAGAATTCTCTATTCATACGACATGCTGTTTTTTCCAGTCATTCCTTTCAGGATCAGTCGTGGTCTTACAAAGTCTACCAAAGGTATGAATGAATCCCTTACTTCATTGAAGTATGTAAAAGATGCTAGCCGCACTTAAAAGCCGAGTACTCTACCGTTGAGTTAGCAACCCGAAGAACAAAAAATCGGCAATGTTTGGTTGGATAAAAAACTAAAGAGATATAATTGAACAACACAATCAAAACATCAAACTAGCAAAAAATCCATCGAAAATTTTCAATTCGCAAATTATGAAATTTGAAGAGTCAAAAAAGAGAATATTTTGCGGAAAAAAATCAAAATAAAAGAAATCAAAAATCTAGTCAAAATCTTTTCAAGTAAAAAAAAAGCGAGGAAATGGATCCGTTTATCCACGATCGAATTATATTTGCTCAATAGACTCTTGTCAATATATAAAAATGACACGGTAAAAAAAGTGTTAAGAAACAAAAAGAGGGAGGGAGAGGGGGATCTACTAGAAAAAAGTTATAAAACTAAATAAAAATTTCCCCCTTATCCTTTTTTTTATTAATTGAATTTCTTACGAAATTTATAAAAAAACCCCGCCCTTTTGAAAATATCAAAAAGAGTTCCTGTAGGTTGAGCACCCTTTTCAAGAAAATATAAAATAGCAGGAATATTTAAATAGGTTTGACTATTTATAGGATCATAAAAACCCATTTTACACAGATCTTTTCCGTCTCTTCGGGATCGACCGTCGATTGCAACAATTCGATAAACAGCTCATTGGGATCGATGTAGACAAACTCTAACTCCCCCCAGAAACGTATACGAAGTTTTCGCCTCGTACGGCTCGAGAAATTGAAGTGATGTCTATATATACAAGGTCAAATAGATCCATAAAGAAATTAGACTAATATTAATTAAGTATTAAGAAATATTCAAAAATAATAATATTATTTAATTTTCTTTTTTTTTTTTTTTATATCAATAGAGAAAAAAAAAAAAAACACACACATTTTTATCCTCATAACTCAAGTTGGATAACTATGAAATAGCTCAAAAGAAAATTAGAAAAGCCTATTCATTTCATTTTTTGAGTAGTCTCTAATCCATCTTTTTTTGTCCCCATTAAAACAAAATAGATTTTGACCCTTCGTTCTTAATCTAGTTGGCGAGACAATAAAAAAGGGGGATTTTCTTGTTCCAAGATACTTTATCTTTACCGTGAATCATTGGGTTTAGACATTACTTCGGTGACTTAAAATCGTTTGAAAATGGCAGCAACATGTCCCCTTTTATGCTTTTTTTCTATACAAATAAAAGATTCATAGAAAAGAGTATCACACGTAAAAAAATCACTATACTTACAAAGTTGTTAAAACTTATTAATTAGCACTAACCCTAGATTCCTTGCCCCTGAGAAAAGAATCAATAGTTTCGACTCGAGCTACATCACGTACTATCTTACACTACAATAAAAAAAAACCAAGGTTCTGGTGTAAGAGAACAAAAGATGTCGAGCCAAGAGCACATTTAGAATTCAAATGGTGGATATAAGAATCCACGGACGATCCCGTCTGTCAAGCCGCACGTTGCTTTCTACCACATCGTTTCAAACGAAGTTTTACCATAACATCCCCCCGGTTTTAACTGGTATGTAATTGATTCAATTATGGAATCACGAATAGTCATTTGTTCGTTCGTTACAGTTATTCCATAGGAATGCATATTTTTTTTTTCAATTTCTATGAATGACTGCTTTTTTTACGAAGTCGTAGCAAAAATAAAATTTCATACCAATTTTTCTTTTTTCATTTTATTTTATTGACTGAATTGCAATATGCTATTTTTTATTTTCTTTCTAAAGAAAAAAGACCAATTTATCAATCCGAAATCGAAACAGAAAGATTAGAAAATCGAATATTAGGAATTGATAAATTTTTGTTATTGAATCCACATTCCATCTTCAGAGGATCAAATACTTATAAAAAAGCAAAAAAATTCATGATTTTCTTTTACGAGTAGTTTCGGCTGACTGAGCGGGTTAAATAACCCTTAGTTAAATAAACTAAATATAAATTAGGGAAATCAAATAGAAATATAGGATCTATGAATTACTTATTATTCCATACATTTTGGAACATTGAAAATTAGATTTTGATATTTTTATCAAATACTTCAAAATAAGGTTCAAAGAAAATACATAATGTATAACATTTTTTCTTACGAACTTATTCTATTCATTTCATCTGCTTAATTTCATCTAATTTGTATTAGACCAGGTATTGAAATGAGTGTGTTCGATTATTAATCGTTATAATAGTTATATGAGAGGTGTTAAGGCTTTTCAACTAACTAATTTCTTTTAGCTTAAGTAATAATAATATTAACTACTCTATACTCTATTCTAAGAGTATAGATCGAATGAAGGGAGGGAGACGGGGGGGTTCAATCTGTTGTTAATTTGTTTGAAATTGATTTCAAATTCTTGAAATCTATAGCTCCTATGTTATCCAAATCACAACTTGATTCAGATCCATTTATGACAATCTTTCGTTATTCTCAAAATATCTAAATATCTATATTCTTTCTTTCTAGATATAAAATAGAAAAAGGTATTCCCTGGGACGGAAGGATTCGAACCTCCGAATAGCGGGATCAAAACCCGTTGCCTTACCACTTGGCCACGCCCCATTTGTCTTTCTGTTCAATCAATACTAATAAACATTATTATGAGTATGAGTACTGGTTGTTCGTCAATTCCAATCAAAAAATCGATTGTTCCGAGGATTTTGACACGTAGAGCACGAGAGAAAAATGAATTTATTGATCATTAGATAGAATTTAATTAAAATATTGTCTAAAATACGATTTCTTCTATTCTTTTATTTTGAAAATCAAACGGTTTTAAATTGGGTGAGTTTTCAAAATCAAATTTTCGTTTTCTTTTTCTGTTTTAACAGATATCCAAAAAAACTCAACCAAAATGAAATTATCTCCAAGTTCAATACAGGAAATAAATGTTTATTATGCTTAATATCTTTAGTTTGATCTACTTCTGTTTTCATTTCACCCTTTATTTGAATTCAAGTAGTTTTTTAGTAGTCAAATTGCCAGAGGCCTACACTTTTTTGAATCCTATCGTAGATATTATGCCAGTAATACCCCTTCTGTTTTTTCTATTAGCCTTTGTTTGGCAAGCTGCTGTAAGTTTTCGATAAGATGTTGAGTAATGCCCTAGACATTATTTATCCGAGAAAGAAAATGCTAATAATTATTTGATAAACTTTATAATATGAACCCTCGATTCAAATGATTGATAATTTGAATTCTTTTCTCATTCTGATTCTTTTTAGAAACCTTGCTTTTGAATTTATTTCATTCTTTGATTTAGTGAAACCCCCTTTTGAGCCCCCTATATAGGGGGTAGTAAAGAATTTTTTTTTTGAGATCAACCCACTTTTATTGCAAATACATTTTTGAGTTCTTTTTCTAGAAACCGTTTTGTTTATTGGTGTCGAAATAGGATATGTGGTAGAAAAAAGGATAATCTATTCTCTCTCTTTTTTTTTCAAAAAATGACTTGGAGATTGTATAATGCTTACTCTCAAACTCTTTGTTTACACAGTAGTGATATTCTTTGTTTCTCTCTTTATCTTTGGATTCCTATCTAATGATCCAGGACGTAATCCCGGGCGTGACGAATAAAAAAAGGACTTTATTGTGCATTTTTGAATTTCAAAAAAAGATCAAATATTAATTCATCAACAAAAACGGAAAGAAAGGGATTCGAACCCTCGGTACGAAAAACTCATACAACGGATTAGCAATCCGACGCTTTAGTCCACTCAGCCATCTCTCCCAATTTGAAATTATAAATCTTACTTTCCAAAAGTAAGATAGAAAAAAAACCCTCTCTTTCCTTATTTCTCGTTATCTTTATTAAAATTAGATTTTAGATTAGAATTCTATTCACATTAGATAAAATCTATCTATCTATATAGATATTGAAAAAACAAGGGTCGAAAGAATTCTTTCAAAAAAAGAAAGAAAAAAGAAAAATATTTCTTCTGTCGAAATATATTGTTTATTTTCTTATCCTGGCTTGGTTCATACCTAGCCAGGCCTTTTTTTGTACCAAATCATATATATTACAAATAAATGTTTAACAAAATTCTTTTTATTCAATGAAATATCAATTTAAGGACAATTTTTATTCTAGGATATAGAATATAATCAAAGTTTAATTTTTTTCGTTAGTCTTTTGGATTATTGACTTCTATTTTATTTCCTGATTTATGATTATATCATAATTATTAATTAGAATCGACTTAATAATCTAATTTGAATATTAATAATATTCTTTATTTTCTTCCCCCTCCTCTTATAGAGGTACTGTACTGAAAGAAACTTGTTATTGAGTTATTAATAATTAGGAGTCCTCTTTAACTAATTTATTGAAATAAACTCGATTAGGTCTAATAAAAAAACTAAAACACACCTATGCTATCATTTTCATTATTATTTTAGGATTCTATCTCTTATTCTGATTCTGATTACGCTGATTACCTTCTTATTCGACAAAAGATTTATTTATACACAACAATGGCATTGTAGCGGGTATAGTTTAGTGGTAAAAGTGTGATTCGTTTTAGTAATCCCTTTTAGAGTTAAGGGGTCCCTCGGATTTGCTTCATATTCCGAACAAAAACTTTTTTTCTTAAAAGGATTGAATCCTTTCCTTTACCTATCAATTCATTAAGAAGGAGTCGAGGAAGAATCGAAATTCTCGTGATTTGAGTCCAAGGTTCAAATTTTTGATAAATTTTGAAAATTGGATTTTCAAATAGTGAAACACAATTTGTTTTATTGGATCAAGACTCCCAATAACTATGCGTATGGATAAAGGATCCATGGATAAAAATAGAAAAGTGTAGTTCGAATCGTAACTAAATCTTCAAGCTTTCCCTATTATTCTAGAAGAAAGATTAAAGCAAAATGGCTTATCTATTAAATAAGGATGTCTTTAGTTTCCGAAGGACATTAAACTTTTTTAAGTTTTAGCTCGGTAGAAAGAAAAAAACTTTTCCTAAGGATTCTATTACATCAAATAGAAATAGAGAACGAAGTAACTAAGAGAATATTGTTAGAATACCCTATTCTATATTCCAGAGGGGATTGTCTAGAAAGCCGAATCTCTTTGAATGCATTCAAAGAGACAGCTGACATAGATGTTATGGTTCAACAATTTTTTGATTTCATTCAGGTCTTATTTCAATCTTGATATTTATTCATACATCCATAAAGGAGCCGAATGAAATCAAAGTTTCATGTTCGGTTTTGAATTAGAGACGTTAACAATGATGAATCAACGTCTACTATAACCCCTAGCCTTCCAAGCTAACGATGCGGGTTCGATTCCCGCTACCCGCTCTACTAAAATGATATAGTATTCTATATAAAAAGAATATAATGATATTCAATATCATTAATCCTAGATTCTATCATAATAGAATATTTTTCTATTATGAGTGTATCTTTAAGATTGAATATAGAATTCCGTAGATTCTACCCCCATAAATATCATCTTTTTAAGAACACCAAACCAGAAGCCAAAAAGCAAGAAATGTGAAAAAAAGCGTCCATTGTCTAATGGATAGGACATAGGTCTTCTAAACCTTTGGTATAGGTTCAAATCCTATTGGACGCAAGTTCTTCTATGTATTTTTTTTCGGTTTCTATCCAAAAGATATTGCTTTTTATTTTATGTTGACTGATTTGCATCAGGGATGCTTCAAACAGGGCGTCTTAGATGATTATTTTCTCGAAATTTTATTTTGTTAATATGAATTGTACAAATGTATTTTCAATAGTATTGAATACTATTAATTATTTAATACAAATAAATATATTAATTCTATTAATGGTAAGAAAAGTTAAGTAAAGTT